ACCGATGACTTACGCCTTACCATGGCGTTACTCTACCACTGAGTTAAAAGGGCCTTTTTTATTTAATTCCGGAATTATTCACTATGTGGATAAAATATCTATATGTACATATATTATAAACATAAGTATATATGCATTAAGTACGTGCAGTAGATACATAGTGTCTAGTGGCTCATTGTTGAATAATAAAATGGATTTACCTAGGAAGTCTAGGAGAAAATGCAATGAATTGTTTCAAGACCGACTCGAATAGAAATAAATTCAATTGAAATAATAAAAAAAAAAAAAATACTACTACTAGATTTCTAATGTCGATTCTAATGAATAATTCGTCAATGACGAATAAAAAACAATTCTATGCAATTCTGAAAGGGGGAAAGATCCCTCGGCTAGAATCATTTGATTATATTGACAATTTCAAAAAACGGATCATACTATGATCATAGTATGATGGCCGTTGGTCAAGCGGGCCCCCATCGTCTAGTGGTTTAGGACATCTCTCTTTCAAGGAGGCAGCGGGGATTCGAATTCCCCTGGGGGTAGGGTACTACGAAAGGAAATTGATCATGGATTACCAATAAGTCGAAAATTGATTCTTCCTGGGTCGATGCCCGAGCGGTTAATGGGGACGGACTGTAAATTCGTTGGCAATATGTCTACGCTGGTTCAAATCCAGCTCGGCCCAATAATTCGCCAATCCGCCATGAGATGATATAACTCCCTTTGTACTTCAGAAATACCCGATCCGGAGATAAAAAAGAATCAAATTTTCTGCTAGATCCCGTATTTCCCTGGGATTGTAGTTCAATTGGTCAGAGCACCGCCCTGTCAAGGCGGAAGCTGCGGGTTCGAGCCCCGTCAGTCCCGACGGATCCAATAAATATATCAAAAAATCTCTCCCTTTTTCTGAAGGGGACCGGGGGAAGAATTCCATTGTCAAAGCAAAGGGGAAATCCTTATTTCTTTTTTCTTTCCTTTTGGTAGGAGAAAGACATATGCGGTTGGATTAGTACAATTATTGGTAGCATTATAGTCAGTATTCCAAGAAATGCTGGCTTTTTCGATTGCCCCCGATGCATGTAATGGAATCGAGTACTATACTTTTTTGAGGCGCGCATACACAAAAGGAATTCCTTTCTTGTCCAATACAAAATTGAATATAAGAAAATACTTTCCAGAAAAAACAAAAAAAAAAACAATTTATTTTTCTGGCTACGGATTTATGGAACCTGACTTACTAGTTTGAAGTTGCAAAATAGATTTCATGCAAATTGCACACTGAGCTTTTGGTATAGGTGTCCCGGGGCTAATAATCTACGAAGAAAGGAGGGGGAAGGACAGATCAACCAAAGATCCTACTCCTCTTAGAAAGGCGAATGAATCATTTTTCCTATTTTTCATTTTGTTTTAAGGCCCCATCGACGAAAGAACAAATCGGAAAATAGTAAATTTGATGAATATTCATTTTATACGGTCTCATCTTTATCACACTTCTTTGTCTTCCAAGTCAAAAATAGTTTCGTTCTAAACTCCTTTCTTTTTCCATTTAGCTTTTATTGTTTGTTTGGGTTTGTAACTATGTGACCACTGGAAGTGGAAGAGCTATTTGATGAGACTTCATCAGATGATTGTACAAGAAGGAACTAGATAGATTAGAGAGAAAAAAAGAACAGATAATAAAAAATGATAAATAAATAAAGGAATTTTGGGTTAGGTCAGCAATCCAAGTTTGGGGCGGTATGGATAAAAGAACTTCCTATGTTATACTATTCAATTCTCGACGACGAATTTATTTGATAGTTCAGATATTGTTATTCATGATATTTATCTGATTCAAGATCATCGAGAGGTAATATTCATTCATTGAATTTACAGGCCAAAGATTTATCATCTCTATGGGATTAAATCCCGAGTTATTGCGAAGTAAAAAACCGATGAGATTATGGAAGTAAATATTCTTGCATTTATTGCTACTGCACTATTTATTCTAGTTCCTACCGCTTTTCTACTTATCATTTATGTAAAAACAGTCAGTCAAAACGATTAATTATTAACTAATTTGAATGAAACTTGACTTCTTAGTTCTTAGCCAAAATTGACGAAATAAAATGAAAAGGATTCCAATTTCATGTCTTAAATGAAATGAGTGGACTAGAATCGGCAGTATTCTAATAGATAGATAGTATGGTAGAAAGAAATAGATGAATCTTTCTACCATACTATTTATTAGTTAGATTCTTGTTATAAAGCTGCCCCCTGGAATAAAATAAAGCTAGAGGCTGCATTTGATATGGATCTATATATCAATCTACAAGATTATCTTGATATATGCGAATATCAATTCCATATATGGGATTGACATAGCATCCAATTCCATTTATTTGCTATATCTATTTGTTCTGATCAATCTGAATTACTCCTATGTCTTATAGTTTGAATTACTATATTTTTGATTTCCAATATGAATCTCGGTATCTATTGAGAGAATCAAATCAATGAA